GCCAGGCCGGGAGAACAAAAGAAGAACCTTTCGGACGAAATAAAATAAAAGAGGGATCCTTTTTTTCCTTTAGAGATACCCGTTTTGAATGGTTGTATAAATAGGATTTCTTATACAATTCATATATATCTCTAGAATAAAGAAAAAGAAATATCAATCTTTACTTCACACGTCGTGTCACATATGAATTATTCATTTTTTTTTTTTCAATTTGGAGAGATGGCTGAGTGGACTAAAGCGGCAGATTGCTAATCTGTTGTACGAGCTATTCGTACCGAGGGTTCGAATCCCTCTCTCTCCGTTTTCTACGCTCACTTGATATTTATCTTTCTAATTCTATAAACCCCGAGTCCCTTTGGTTTGGTTGGATTAATGATTTCATTTATCTAAATGAAATGTATGGAATAGGTAAAATTTTAAGTTAAGAAGATGGATTTAGAAACCAAACCAAAAAAGGAAAGAAAAAATCTATTATTCTTTATTCTTCGCGTCCAGGATTACGTCCTGGGTCATTAGACAGGAATCCGAAGATGAAGAGCGAAACAAAGAATATCACCACCGTATAAACGAACAGTTTGAGAGTAAGCATTACAAATCTCCAAGACCTGTTGGGGGAGAAAAAGGGAATAGATTCTCAACCTTTGTACCATCTCATTTTTTGACACCAAGAAACGAAGTGGTTTTTAGAAAAGAAAGGAATTAAGAGGAATTCAATTTATTTGTATTGTAATAAAATAAGGTAAGGTTCTGATTCCTTCGTTACCAAAAAAATCTCGTCATACCTACAATGCGACTTGTTGATATTGCATTGCGGGGTATCAGAATACCGTATGCGCTCCATGGATGGAGGGTCAGAATGAGGAAATGAGGTGATCCGGATTCACGAAGTCTATCGAAGAATGTTCAATGTTTGAATCGAGGGTTCTTGTCTTAATGCACTACTTATCTCATCTTTCTTGGTAAAATATTTTTTTTTAATAAATCGTGAATCTTTCTAGAACAGTATCAAGGATCTCATCGAAAACTTACAGCAGCTTGCCACACAAAGGCTAAGAGAAAAAAGAGCACAGGTATGACCGGCATAAAATCCACGATTGGGTTCAAAAAAGCATAAGCCTCGGGCAATTTTGCGAAGAAAAAACCACTCGGCTGAAGGGCAGAATTAAGACAGATACAGATTAAACTAAAGATATTAGGCATAACAAATATTTTGTTCTTTGAATAATATCATTTTTATTGAGTTATTTCTTGATTTGATATAAGGGAAAAAATCAAGAAAGAGGGTAGGTAAAAAAGTCCTTCTTTCTTTGAATTCCCCCAATCAAAGATCCTTCAATTGTCAAATTGAATTATACGGAATCATACTTTCATACAATATCTTAATTATCTTAATTTAATTATATGTAATGATCAATGAATTTCGTTTTATTCCGGATCTACACGTGTCGAATCTCAGCAACAACTTCTTTCTTCCATAGATACTGGGCTGGTTGACGAACACCCGATACCAATATTAATGTATATTGGTGTTTGAATAGAAACATAAATGGGGCGTGGCCAAGCGGTAAGGCAACGGGTTTTGGTCCTGTTACTCGGAGGTTCGAATCCTTCCGTCCCAGATAAATTCCATCTTAACTTAACAAATATTATTTGTTCTCTTTAATCATCTAAATTCCTATTTAGGAGGTTCATGTTGGATACAATGTAATCGTAATCTATTCTTTCTTTCTAGTTTGGTTTTTAATGTTAATGATTCTTTTCTGAATTAGACTTTACCTTTCTATTCTGTTTCCTACACACGGAATTCACTTTCAATGACTGACACACGTATGAAAAATCCATGATTGTGGTATAGGCGTGGGGGGAGCTGAGAAGATATTTTTAATTCCAAATTGGATTGGATTATTCAGTCTATGTCCGTACCGTTCATATTGGAGTTAGTTAGTCAAAAGAAAATGCTTAAATCCATGGAATTCTTATTCCTGCATGATCCATTCTGAGTCGAAATGTGAAAGAAACCTCTTCTATCTTCTAACTTTTAATTAATGGTAAAGCAGATATGGTAATCGTATCTCATTTCATAATTATCCCAATTTATAATTCATTTTATTTGGATTCTAATGGGGGTTCGTGTTCGTGGTACCAATTCCATCAACGGGATTCGAGTTCCTAAGACTGGACTAAAATGAAAAATGGGAAGAAAAAACGGATCTGGACCTATTTTGTTTTGCACTTATACGTGTCTGGTACTGGTATAGCACGCAGCTTATACAGCTTATAAGAAAAGAATCTTCTTTTCTTGGTTGACCGGGTATGCATGATTCATAATCCAGATGAAATGTTTTTTAGATATGTGCTGATCCGCAATGGAAGGTATCAATTGCAATATCTGTGGCTATTCCCGATTTTATCAACAAACAATCAAGTTCAATAGGAATAGATGCATTGTATTGTACCCAATTTGCATCTGGTTCTAATGAACTGATGAATAATGGAATTGTAAATCAATTGGTAGGCAGAATCGTGGATTTAATTTACTTGACTTTATCGAACGACTCTGGAAGAAAAAAAGCAGAATATGCCGAAACCTCCCTTTTGTATTGTTATTGTTCTATTTCAGTAAGAACAAACAACAAACAGTCTTTGGTTTCGGTCAGAAATTTCTGTGATGCCTTAAAATATCCACGATTACCCACGGTAACAGCTGTATATATAACATAACCCGATGGATACCGAAAGATCATGCCGCTTTGATTCTGATTTTCTCAATCAGATGAAAGAATGAATCGAGGACGTTCACTTTATCTTATTTTATATACTTTACTGTGTCTTTTTTTATTCATTTTTTTACTATTACTTTTACTATATTTCTTATTATGTTTGATGCTCATGAACAAAGAAATGAAATTAGTTTTAGATTTTTTTTCTCGTCCCATTTATCTGGTTTAGACAGTTAATGATTTAAGGAAAATCAAAATTAAATTTAATATGATGATCAAAATGATCAAATTGACGTCTAGGGGATATCCGTAATTACAGTTATTCGTTGTGATTGCACAGACTTGCTGATTGATTCAGAGATCAAATTGAGTCTTTACGTAAGAACTGCTTTCCATCAATAGCAATGATGGCAAAGTACGAGATTTTTTTATGTGAAACCATTTTTAATGAATCCTTGATACTCGATGAAGTCTGAGATTGGTTAATTTATCATTTACCATCAGACCACTTTGGCCCTTTACGGTTCATTGGAATGGCTTAATCAGTTACTAACTCATTCTTTTACGGTATTGGAAATCCAATTAAAGATCTTTAGTTTAGCTTAGTCGTTCGAGCAAGAATTGGCTCATTTCATTCATGACTTATCGTCACAAATGATCAGGTTGTTAACTAACTTCTTGTTTATTCGTCTTTCTTATAAATGGATGGTGAAATAAATGAATCATACGCTAGAATCAGGGGGCAAACTGGATACTTGTTAGATATACATATGCGTCCATGGAGAATATCAAAAATAGAATAAAAGATCAATCAATGACTATTCATGATTTAATTCCATATTGAATCAATCCCGTACCGATTCCGAATTATAGGAATGTTTGTTATGGTAAAACTTCGTTTGAAACGATGTGGTAGAAGGCAACGTGCGACTTGAATGACATGATCGGCTGTGGATTTTGACATCCATCATCTTCAATGAGGATGCTCTTGGCTCGACATATTTTGTTCTGTTTCACCATTACGCCACGATGTTGGGTTGTAATGTAAATAAAATAGTACATGATGGAGCTCGAGAATAAATGATTATCAGAGGCAGGATCTAGGGTTAGTGCCAATCAATAATTTGGAACGACTTCGTAAGTATATCTTCGATATAGAAAAGGTAAAATTGGACCGAGTTTTAAATAAAAAAGTTTGCTGTAATTGGTGAGACTATTTCGATGATAAAGAAGTGTATCACAGGGGAATTAATGGAATTGAATCGTTCGTATGATTCTTCGACGTAAAGAAATAGCCAAAAGGTATGTTGCTGCCGTTCCGGAAGATTAAAGATCACCGAAGTAATGTATAAACCTAATGATTCAAGGATAAGTGATTCCAAAACAAGAAAACACCATTTTCAATGATTGTCTCAATCAAGTGGATTGGATCATAATAAGTAAGAAATGGAAATATATTCCAGACGAGACAAAAAAGGGGTTATAGACCGCTCAATAAATATTTATTTAAGGATTTTTTAAGGATTTCTTTTTTAGTCTAGTCCTTTGAGAATTACCCAACTTGAGTTATGAGGACGAATGATACTTTTTTTTTATAGGAAGGAAGAAGGAAAAAAGACGACTCCAATCATAATTTAATTGATGATTTCAAGGATCCGTTTGCTATAGATTTCCATAAATTTGAATCATTCTTTCTCGAGCCGTATGAGGAGAAAACTTCCTATACGTTTCCAGGGGGGGGGGGGGATTGCCCATCCATCTATCCCAATGAGCCACCTATCGAATCATTGCAATTGATGTCAGATCCCGAAGAGAGGGAAGAGATCTTCGGAAAGTAGGCTTTTACGACCCGATAAAGAATCAAACTTATTTAAATGTTCCTGCTATTCTATATTTCCTTGAAAAAGGAGCTCAACCTACGGGGACTGTTCATGATATTTTAAAAAAGGCAGAGGTATTTAAGGAACTTCGAGTTAATCAAACAAAATGAAATTAATGAAATCAAAAGATGGCCAGTACCGGTATAGTAGCTAGTTCTAGTTTTGTTTAATTGTTTCTCCGCCACTCTCTTGCTATATTCATACCTATTCACTATTCTTCCTATATGGTTTGAGATAATGTAAGGACAAAGAATGACAAAGAATTTCTTTGTCTTTTTATATTTATATGAATATGAGAGGGATAGAAAAAGGATTATATGTAATAACTGAAATCCATGAAATTATGGGATTACCATTAATCAGATGGTTTTCCTTGGGACTCCCTCAAGAAACAAGAGGTCAATCTTGGGGCCTATAGTGATAGTGAATAAATACGATATTCTTTTTTACCTACTTCTTCTTTACTTCACTTCATTTTCATTTCTTGTAGTGCCAATCTAACACAAGGCCTTATCTTATTTATATTTAGTTTATTTATTGTATTTTGTTTTATTTGATTTCCCAATATTTATTTCGTTTGTATTGACAATGGTCTCTCGAACGAATAGAATACAATAGAATTCGATCGTAGATAAATCGATCTATTCTTGCGGTTTCATAGGTTTGGTTTTTTACTTCATTCAAAGGATTGGTTTGAGGGATCGTCTGTGACACAGGAAGTATTTTTTTTATTTACTAAAGCTATACTTATCTGTGAATCTGCTCTTCTTTATTGTATAGATTTTTTATAATCATAGTTTCTTCTAAGCTTGCTGTTATTCTTATGCTTATATTAGTTCAATGTTTTGACTTGACTGGTTCCGGTAATCAAATCTCTTGATTTTTATTCCGATCGTAATTAGATCCTTATCTGGGTTGCTAACTCAACGGTAGAGTACTCGGCTTTTAAGTGCGGCTATGATCTTTTACATATTTGGATGAAGCGGATTCGTCCATACCATCGGTAGAGTTTGTAAGACCACGACTGATCCTGAAAGGGAATGAATGGAAAAAACAGCATGTCGTATCAATGGATAACTCTGAGAATACTTCATTCTTATCTGGTCATATCAGATCGGTAAAAAATGTCCTTTTGATTCTTAGCTAGAACGGTTCCAAATTCATTCACAGTTGGGTCAAGTGAATAAATGGATAGAGCTATATGGCTCCAATTATAAGGAAAAACCAAAAGCAACGAGTTTCCGTTCTTATCTTTAATTCGAACGAATACCCGATCTAATTAGACGTTAAAAATATATTAGTGCCTGATGCGGGAAAGGGCTCTCCTGCGAGTGGATTATTGATTCCTTTTCAAAAAAATCCTAACTATTCACTGTTCTCCATTAGTTACTGGAGTGTAACCGAATGTGTATAAGAAACGGTGTACTGATAAATAAAATTAACTCATTCCAAAGTCAGAAGAGCGATCGGGTTGCAAAAATAAAGGATTTCTAATACACAATCTCTTCTAACTATACCCAAACACGAACGAGTTGGATGGAAAAAGAGAGGATGCGTTGATTAGACGTCTTGTCTCCAGGGTATCAGTTTTTACGATATACCTTGTTAGGACCATATCGCACTATGTATTTATTATTTAATAACCCAAGAAATCCTCCCCCGCATGCGGTTCAAGTTTCATTGCAAACGAATGGATAAATTGCAATACGAATTGCAAGGCTATTTAGAAATAGATAGATACCGGAAACAGCGCTTCTTATATCCACTTCTTTTTCGGGAGTATATCTATGCACTTGCTCATGATCATGGTTTAAATAGTTCGATTTTTTATGAACCCACGGAAAATTTAGGTTATGACAATGACAATAAATCTAGTTCACTAATTGTGAAACGCTTAATTACTCGACTGCATCAACAGAATCATTTAACCATTTCGGTTAATGATTCTAGGTTCGTTGGGCCCAACAGGAGTTTTTATTCTCAAACGATACCAGAGGGTTTTGCAGGAATTATGGAAATTCCATTCTCGGTGCGATTAGTATCTTCCCTAGAAAGAGAAAGAATAGCAAAATATCAGAATTTACGATCTATTCATTCAATATTTCCCTTTTTAGAGGACAAATTATCACATTTATGTTATGTTTCAGATATACTAATACCCTACCCAATCCATCTGGAAATCTTGCTTCAAACTCTTCGCACTCGTATACGAGATGCTCCTTCTTTGCATTTATTGAGATGTTTTCTACACGAGCATCATAATTGGAATAGCCTTATTACTTCAAATAAATCCATTTCCATTTTTTCAAAGGAAAATCAAAGATTATTCTTGTTCTTGTATAATTCTCATGTATATGAATGCGAATCCGTATTAGTTTTCCTTCGTAAACAATCCTCTCATTTACGGTCAATATCTTCTCTAGCCTTTCTTGAGAGAAGACATTTTTATGGAAAAATAAAACATCTTGTAGTGACGCCTCATAATGATTCTCAAAGGACCCTGCCCCTCTGGTTCTTCAAGGAACCTTTGATGCATTATGTTAGGTATCAAGGAAAATCCATTATGGCTTCAAGGTGTACTAATTTACTGATGAAGAAATGGAAATATTACCTTGTACATTTCTGGCAATGTCATTTTCACTTATGGTCTCAACCGGGTAGGATCCATATAAATGAATTATCCAATCATTCTTTCTATTTTCTGGGCTATCTTTCCGGTCTACGACTAACGCCTTGGGTGATAAGGAGTCAAATGCTAGAGAATTCATTTATGATCGATACAGCTGTTAAGAGATTCGATACAATAGTCCCAATTTTTCCTCTGATTGGATCGTTGGTTAAAGCAAAATTCTGTAACGTATCAGGGTATCCTATTAGTAAGTCAGTCTGGGCCGATTCGT